GTTTGTCCACCATTACTACTTTATTTATGATTTATGTAATAAATCTAAAAAAGGTTTATGATAAAACTCGAAAAAAATGGAAACTACAAATAGGAATCTTTCACGAACGAGATCAAGAATTATTATTATTTCGACACAAGTTAAAGGGTTGTGGAAAATACCTTTTCTTGTGTCAAAGACTAGGAAGACAAATAATCCCTCTTAGAATCGAATTCTTTTTTCCTCTCATTCATCTTTTTTATACTTTGGTTTATATTCTCCGATTATTTATCTTATGTTTCGTATTTAGTCAACTTTTATTCTATTAGAATAGAAAACGATTGATTCATTCTATGGCATTTAAATCTGACAATAGTAACATAATCATACCGCTTCCATTTTATTTCCATTTTTTTTTTATTGAAAAAACAAAGGAATAAAGAAGAGTTAAGTAAAGTCAAATAGTCTTCTTCACAGCATACATACTATGACTAATAATGCGGTACAAGTAATTCCCAAAATCTGATAGAAAAAGAATATAAAGAAGCAAAAGGCTTTTCATAAGTTTTTTTTGATCATACAGAATTAGATAACACAATTTCCAACAAAAATTTGGTTTTTTTTAGAACTTGATATTGATAAACTAGAAATTCATTTCAGACAATTGAACCTTCTCAAACTGTTTCTTTTTAAGAACCAAAAAGATTTGTGCCAAAATAATAGATGCCAAGAAGAGCAAAAGGCCTTGTACACGTAATGGATCTTGAAGTACTATTTCCGCATCCCCCTGACCAAATCCACCCACGTTAGGATTACTCGTTAACGGTTGATCCAATTTGATGGATTCGCCCTCTGAAACAAGAAGTTCTGGTCCTGGAGGGATAATATCAACCACTTGACGTCCATCCGATGCATCCACTATGGTTATTTCGTATCCCCCTTTTTCTTTTCGTATGATTTTGCTTACGATACCCGCCGCTGTAGCATTATAAACATTATTGTTACTCTTGCTCCCGTCGGGATAAATCTGACCCCTTCCCCTGTTCCCGCCTACGTATATGGGATATTTTAAGAAGTGAACGTCTTTCTTAGTAGCGGGGTCTGGGGAAAGAATAGGAAAGGTGATTTCACTATATTTTTGACCAGGAACAGGACCTATCACAAGAATATTTTTTTTCGTGGGGCGATAGCTCTGAAAAGACAGATTTCTTATCTTTTCTTTAATCTCGGGCGAGATACGATCGGGAGGGGCTAATTCAAACCCCTCAGGTAAAATTAGAACAGCTCCCACATTTAAGGCTCCTTTTTTACCATTAGCAAGAACTTGTTTCAGTTGCAGATCATAAGGAATTCGAACAACTGCTTCAAATACAGTATCAGGAAGTACGGCTTGTGGAACCTCGATATCCACGGGCTTGTTAGCTAAATGGCAATTGGCACATACAATACGGCCAGTCGCTTCTCGTGGATTTTCATAACTCTGCTGTGCAAAAATAGGATACGCATTTGAAATGGGCACCCGAGTTATTATATATATTATGAGCGATACGGAAATGAATCGAATAATCTCTTCCTTTATCCAAGAAAAGGTATTTCTCATTTGCATAGTCCAATCATTGATCCCGAAAATTTCTACAATAAAATTAGATAAGTCACTAGTATAGTTTCCTATCTATGATTCTGTTATTTAATGAAATAATTTTACTCGAATATTGAAGGAATCCCCCGGGTGGGTAGAAAAAATAAGTACAATTTTGACTGTTTTACTTATGTTACAAAGTAAGAAACATTATAATTGGATCGGTCGATCATTTTTCAATCATTCATTGAATGATAAATCACTACAAGTGACGGAGATACACGATTTAAATAACGAAAAATCCAATATTTAAAAATTGTATCTAAAATGACTGGAAAAGTAGAAACAACGCCGGATATAATTTGATCATTTTGAGCAAATCCAAAATCTTTGTAGATAGAGGCAATCATTAGTTCCCAACCATGGGGCGAATGGAATCCTATACATAAATCAGTTAATAAAAGAATAGAAAAAGCTTTTATTGTGTCGCTTAAATTATATAGAAATTCTTGAAGACAAGAGTTAAGAAAAATAAGTTCTTCATTACTTAGAATAGAATAAACACTTAGAATAACGAAAGAAATTATATTTGTTGAGAAATGTAAAATCGTATGGATACGACCCTCATTGTGCATCTTGATCAATTGGATCGTTTCGTTGTAAACCCCAATGTGAAGCTTTTGTAAACGCCTTTCCGGGTATTCCTTTAGAATTTCGTCGAAGAGGGAGAGTTCCTCTAATTCTATGAATCTTTTTAGAATATTCTTTTCTTGAATATCATTCAAAAAGATTTCGGAGGGCCTAGTGTTCCACCAATTATTAACCCAAGATTCCAGACTTTTATTAAATGTAAATGAGAGAGAGATCCACCAAGGCAAAAATACTATCGATGCAAGATATAAAAGGGAAATAAATGCGTTCTTTTTTGCCATTTGCTCGTCTGTGAATTTTGAAATGAACTCATCTCATTCGTCGACTCTCTCTATACGATACTAAGATTTATATCAAATATCAGTTCTATTACATTACAATGAGCCTATATCTCCGTTTTTTATTTGTGATTCCGTACAATGACAATGGGTTGGTCCTTGAATTTAGAAAGAATACAGAAAAACAATATAGAAATACAGAAATAGAATAAGAAAGATTCCACTTCAAATTGAATGAAGAAATAAATAAACTAGAATATTCTATAGAATATTCTTTCAAAATATATGATTCGAAGCAATTGTCCCCTTTGGATGAATGCACGAAAAAGCCATTTCAAATAATGAATATTATTCGAATTTCGAGACGAAAGAACTCCCAGTTTATCAAAATATCCAAAGATTTCGAAAAAAAAGATCGCTGGCCACCCTCAGTACAGGAATAATTGATAGAATTTTCTGAAGAATACTGCGATGCTATGATCAAAAATGAGTGTCAAAACAAGATAGAAATGTTATCATTATAAGCGGTCCAATCGGTTGGTAATTAAATAGCACAAAAAAAGATAAAAAATGTTGATTAACAAAAAAGGAGAGATGATTTACAAGAGAGAATCTATCTGTATTTACTAAATTCACAATATTGAAAAAAAAAAGAGAAATTCTTTATTCCGATTTCTTACTTGTTCCGTTACTGAATTGATTTAAGTGGATTTACATACTCATAAAAAAGAATTTATGGATAAAAACTATTTCGCTTTAGGATTGGTCCGTGTACGTTTACTTTTTTTTGTTCTAATCAGAGTTCGGCAGAAACTTCAGTTAAGTTATGCTATAGAAAAAAGAGAAAGAGAATTCTTGAGTTATAGTTTTTTCCCTTTTGCTAAGAATAAGAAAGCATTCGCCTTTTTTCAAAATACTTCAATTGGTACACACAAGAAATAGGCCAATTCAGCAGCTTTCTGTTCAATTTCTCGTAGAGTCAAATTCTCATCGGTACGAGTCAAGGGAATGGACCCCTGGCCTCTGATTTCCATATAAAGGACACGACGAGCATAAATACCCTCTTTAACTTCTATTCGGATGGATTGAATGTCTTTCATAAGGAATCGGAGAAAGATGCGACGATTTTTTCCAGGAAATCCCCAACGAAAAATACATACTATTCCTTCTTTTATATCGAATCGATCATAACCACTACCCACATTCCACGAAATTGTGGACCACAAATATGAACTAATAAAAAGACCCGCGATTCCATAGAAAGACATAACGATTCCTTGTGGAAAAAAAATTATTTGCTGAGAGGGAAATAACGGTATAAGATTCCTACCAAGATAACTAGAAGTTCCAACCAATAAAAACCCTAATGAACCTAAAAAAAGGATAAAAGCCCAGCAGACATTACTCGGTTTTCGAGACCCCGCTATAAGTTCTATCCATATACGGTCTGATCGCCAACTCATACTATATTAGATCTAGTTGCATTTTATTGTAATTGGGAGATAAACCCCAATAAATTTGACTTTAATCTTTTTGTTTCCGAAGTAATCCTCATCGACTAGCACTATTATGATGTGAAGCTTTAGGAGTAATTCATCAATTGCTTAGAGATAAACTAAACTAATAACATCTTTTTTTTTTATGATTTCTTATAGATATCCACAGACATTTAGATATATTGACTTTACGTTTCAGAAATTCATCCCGATAATGATTTATCTTCAAATAGCTATAATTCATTTTCCCATAGATCGTGTTTATGCATACGAACTTCTGTTCGGAAGAAGCTACACATTATACCATATTCTACTACATAGAGAATTGTACTATGATCCAAGTAAGCCTAAGTCTTGAAAAAACAATAGATAAGATTAAATCCCATAATATCTAAAAAATCTTGTTTTTTTGAACATGAAGAGATAAAGAAACCATTGCAATTGCCGGAAATACTAAGCCTACTAAAGGCACAAAAATAGCGGGTAAGTTGCTGATAGTTGTCATAGAATGAGTACCTCGATTTAATAATTTAATATTTGTACCTCTTATTTATTGTTATATTTGTTGTTATATTAACATTTTATCCTGTTATTGTTATAAAGATATATTCAATTATACTATATATATAGAATTCTACTTAAGTGAGTATTGAGTATATACAATACTAAAGAATATAGAATATAAGAGTATATTATGTATATACTAATAAGGAATAAATCTAATAGGGCGTAGAAATAGTAATCTATATAGAGATACTAATATATATATAATATATTATATAGATTATATAAGTATATCAAAGTATATAACATAGATGCATACTTAAACATATATTAAGTAAGTTAAGTATATAATAAATATAAATGTAAATTAAAAGTGTAAATAAATGGGCTTATTCATCATTTCTATATGTTTCTACATGAAATATATACGATAATCTACGATAATTCACTTTACTTTTTTTATTATTTTATTCATTATTTTTATTAGTCTATTTTTTTGTATCTATTCTAAAT